AAGTAAAAAATATTGGAATTTTTAGTGCCTAAAATTTTTAGTAATTTTTTCTTTGGGAAAAGAGGTTATTAAAATTTTGTTAAAAATGAAAAAATTTTAGTGTACATATATATATATGCGATAGTTGACTCATATCACAACTTGTTGACTGGCACGTTCTCGAACCTGTCTTGAGTTTCGGGGTTTGGCAAGAATAGCAGGATTTGCAGGGCGTAGGGGGTAAGGGGGTTTGTCGCGCAAAAACCGGAGGGCATCACTATCATAATATGTTGAAGAAGGGATAAATATGTTATGCACATGAGTTATAAGTTAGTGCGTCTTAACTTATGTCTTCCAAGAATGGGTTTATATTATCACATACAAGGAAAATGTACCACCTTAATTTACCATTTGAATTTGCACTGTGAGATGTAAGTTGAAAGGAAACCAAATAGAGAAACCCCATGCATATAAAAGAATGCTAGGCATGGGGGGTAATGAAATGTATGTTTAACACTACTGACTAATCAGATGCCGCTTACCACTCACTAATAGGGTTCTTAAAGCGATGTACATGAAGTAGGAATCAGATGCCAGGAATAATTAATATATAACAACCCTTATTTAAAAATGTCCTTGATTCTATCATTCATAATTATTACATTATAAATTGTTGTGAGTCTTATTTATAAATGATCTTCCTGATTGTTAGTACTTGCTTTATGGTTAAAATAGTGAAATGGTGATAATACATAGTATGTCTTTAATGCATACATTATATGTACTAACACATGCACCGCATGTGCATAAAATGGTTTAATACAATTACGTGTGTCAGAGCATGGTACATGTTCGTAAGCATGTAAATACGGGCCATACTTAATGTATTTGTACATAATACGTCGCAGAAAATAGTTTAGTTTAGAATCCTGGCTTTGGGAGTCAGGGGTGTGAGTTGAAATCTTTCTTTTCTGGTTGTGGTGCGGCCTTAGGGGGGAATTTAACCTCCGATCCTCGGATTACAAGACCGATGCTTTGAACTAAGCTACTAAGGCAGTCCTAATCTAGTGTTTTGTTTTCTAGTCATCCTGCTAGGGGAAATAGGATTAAGAATAGCGAGAAGTATAGTACGGATGCAATTTGTCCAATGATGATGAAGGGGTGTTCTACTGGTATTCCTCCGATTCATGTAAGGATGATTATGTCTGCTACAAGGGTTCAAAAAAGGAATTTGGTGAGTGGGCGGAATATCATTCCTCGTTGTTTTGAGGTGTGGAGGAGTGGTACTACTAGTAAGACTAGAATTGAGAATAGTAGTGCGAGGACTCCTCCTAGTTTGTTTGGAATTGAACGTAGGATCGCGTAAGCAAATAGGAAATATCACTCTGGTTTAATATGTGGTGGTGTGACCAGTGGGTTTGCTGGGGTGAAGTTTTCTGGGTCTCCTAGGAGGTTGGGGGAGAATGATGCTAGGAGTGCTAGGGCTAATAATACAACTAAAAATCCTAGGAGGTCTTTATATGAAAAGTATGGGTGGAAAGAAATTTTGTCTGTATTTGAGTTAAGGCCAAATGGGTTGTTTGATCCTGTTTCGTGTAAGAAAAGTAAGTGGAGGACTGTTATGGCTACAACGACAAATGGTAGGAGGAAGTGGAATGCGAAGAATCGTGTGAGTGTTGCGTTGTCTACTGAGAACCCCCCTCAAATTCATTGTACTAACATGTCCCCTACGTATGGAACTGCGGATAATAGGTTTGTAATTACTGTGGCACCCCAAAATGATATTTGTCCTCATGGGAGTACGTAGCCTACAAATGCTGTTATTATAACTAATAGGAACAGGACTACCCCGATGTTTCAAGTTTCTTTGTTCAGGTATGAGCCGTAGTATAGGCCTCGGGCAATGTGAATGTAAAGGCAGATAAAGAAGAATGATGCTCCGTTGGCATGCATGTTTCGGATTAGTCATCCGTAATTTACATCTCGGCAGATGTGGACTACTGATGAAAAAGCAGTTGAAATATCTGAGGTGTAGTGTATGGCTAGAAACAGTCCTGTTAGGATTTGTGTAATTAAGCACAGTCCTAGTAGTGATCCAAAGTTTCATCATGCTGAGATATTGGCTGGTGTTGGTAGGTCAATTAGTGCGTCGTTGACAATCTTGGTTAGGGGGTGTGTTTTGCGTAGGCTTGCCATTAAAAATATGTTCTTGTAGTAAAATAATTACAGTGGTTCTTCAAGCCATTGATCTTGGTTAGAGTCCGAGCAGGAATTATGATATATTCAATGTCTTTATTACTAGTAGTCTTAGTTGTGGGTCTTGTTGCGGTTGCTTCTAATCCAACTCCTTATTTCGCGGCTGTTGGTTTAGTAGTTACAGCTGGTGTAGGGTGTGGGGTCTTAGTTTATTGTGGGGGCTCTTTTTTGTCTTTAATTCTTTTTTTAATTTATCTCGGGGGCATGCTTGTAGTGTTTGCTTACTCAGCGGCTTTAGCTGCAGAGCCTTTTCCTGAGGCCTGGGGTGGTCGTTCTGTTGCAGAATATGTTTTGGTGTACTTGTTTGGGGTAGGTTTGGTGGCTGGGTTTTTTTGAAGTGGGTGGTATGATGGTTATTGGGTGGTTGTTGATAGTTTAAAAGAGTTTTCTGTGTTGCGTAATGATGTAAGTGGTGTAGCTGTTGTTTATTCTTTTGGTGGTGGTATGTTGGTAATTTGTGCCTGAATGTTGCTTTTAACATTGTTTGTTGTGCTAGAGTTAACCCGTGGTTTAGATCGTGGCAGCTTACGGTCAGTTTAGAGGATGATGGAGTATGTTAGGATTAGTGTTGTTAAGGAGATGGAGAAGATGGTTAGGTATGTTTTAATTTTTGCCTGCTGAGCGTCGTTTAGGTATGTGGTGGTTTCAGTGAGTGTTCATAGTATTTTTTCTACTCATAGGACTTGTCATGCTTTGTCTAGTGTTGTGCCGATTGTGTGGCCTAAAGTTAGTTTTAGTTTTGGGAAGAGTCGGTGAATTAGTGCAGGGCAGTATCCTAGTATATTGAATGAATAAAATAGTACGGCTATTGGTGTGTTTATCATTTGTTCTTCGTTTAATGAGGAGATCCACTTTGCTGTGAGGAAGCCAATGACGATTACTGCGACGGCTGTTAGTTTAAGGTACATAGGTATTGTTAGTGTTGGTGTTTTTTCGGGGAGTATGTTGTGTCAGATTACAAAACCCATGAAGATGCTCCCTCAGGCAAGTCGTTTGATAGGCTTAAGTACTGTTATTGCGTCTTCGGTTGGTATGATTTTAGGGTTAATTAATCCTGGCCCTAGGGTTACATGGTATATTAGTCGGTAGCTATAGGCTGCGGTGAATGATGCGGCGATAAGTGTGAGGATGATGGTGAGGATGCTTAGTTTGGATGTGACTAGGGATTCAAGGATGGCGTCTTTTGAGTAGAAGCCGGCCAGGAAGGGAATTCCTGATAGTGCTATATTGCCGATTAGCAGGTATGTTGTGGTGGTTGGTATTAGTGTTATTAGGTTTCCTATTTTTCGGATGTCTTGTTCGTCTTTTAGTTTGTGAATAATTATACCTGAGCACAAGAATAGTATAGCTTTAAAAAAGGCGTGGGTGCAGATATGGAAAAATGCTAGTTGGGGTTGGTTTAGTCCGATTGCTATTATTATAAGTCCTAGTTGGCTTGATGTTGAGAAGGCTACAATTTTTTTGATGTCATTTTGAGTTAGGGCGCAGGCAGCGGAGAATAGAGTTGTTGCTAGGCCAAGGTATAAGCAGGCTATTAGTGCTGTGTTATTGTTTTGTATGAGGGGGTGAAGGCGAACTAGTAGGAAGATTCCAGCAACAACTATAGTGCTGGAGTGAAGTAGGGCAGATACGGGTGTTGGACCTTCTATGGCTGCTGGGAGTCACGGGTGGAGTGTGAATTGGGCTGATTTTCCTATGGCTGCTAAAATAATTCCTGCTAATGGGATTATTGAGTTGTGTATTTCTGATTCTGTGAGGATTTCTTGAATATTTCATGTATTTATTTGTGTGGCAAATCATGCGATGGCTATGATAAATCCGATATCTCCTACTCGGTTATAGATGATGGCTTGAAGGGCCGATGTATTAGCATCTGCTCGTCCAGATCATCACCCGATTAGGAGGAATGACATAATTCCTACCCCCTCTCAGCCAATGAATAATTGGAATATGTTGTTAGCTGTGACTAGGGTAATTATAGCTACAAGAAATAGGAGGAGGTATTTAAAGAATCGGTCTTTGTCTGGGTCTGCATGTATGTATCATAGTGCAAACTCTAGAATTGATCAGGCAACGAATAATGCAACTGGTGTGAAGATAAGGGAGTAGTGGTCAAAGTTAAAGCCCACGAAAATGTCAAGTGTAAAAATACTTGTCCAGTATCAGCTGGTGGAGATATTTTCTACTCCTTGATTAATAAAGATTATAAGTGCGGTGAGGCTAATGTAAAATGAGTGGCTTGTGGCGGTTTTGATATCTATGGCTAGTTGGTTTGGCTTTTTTAGTTTGGGGCTAAGTGTTTTTAGTAGCGGGTAAATTAAAGTTGTGATCGATAAGAGTATGAGCGATGTTAATACGTATGTCATAACTTCCACTTGGATTTGCACCAAGAAATTTTTGGTTCCTAAGACCAGTGGATACACTATTATCCTTTGGAAGTGGCGAGGAAGCCGTGGAGTTTAACCATGGTCTATAAGTATTAGCAGAACTTATTATTTTCTTTCTTTCTCGGTAAGATAGGAGGTTTTAACTCCTATTGTTAGAGTCACGATCTAAAGTTTTGGTTAAACTAAACTTACTAATAACATCAGCCCAGCAGGAGTTCTGGTTTTGCTACTAGTAGGATGATGGGAATTAGGTGGAGGGCTATTAATAGGTGTTCTCGGGTGTGGTAGGGTGGTAGGTTTGTAATGTGGCTTGGTGCTTGACCTCGTTGTGTTATTAGGAATATGTATAGGGAGTAGCTTGCTGTAATTAGTGTTCCTATTCCTGTAAGTGCGATGGTTCATGGGGATCAGTTAAATATTGTTGTGATAATTGTTAATTCCCCTACTAGATTTGGTAGGGGTGGGAGTGCTAGATTAGCTAGGTTGGCAATGAATCATCATATTGCTGCAAGTGGGAATATTATTTGTAGTCCTCGAATTAGAATTATGGTTCGGCTGTGAACTCGTTCATATGTTGTATTAGCCAGGCAGAATAATATTGAGGATGTTAATCCGTGGGCAATTATAAGGGCGATTGCCCCTGAGAACCCCCATGTGGTTTGAATTATAACCCCTCCTGCTACTAAGCCTATGTGGCTTACAGATGAGTAAGCGATTAAAGATTTGAGGTCTGTTTGTCGTAGGCAGATTGATCCCGTTATAATGATTCCCCACAGGGCCAAGATGATAAATGGGTATGTTAGTTCTTTATTGAATGCGTCTAGTACGATTATTATTCGTATTATACCATAGCCTCCTAGTTTTAGTAGAATTGCTGCTAGTACTATAGACCCTGCTACTGGGGCTTCAACATGTGCTTTTGGTAATCACAGGTGTACCCCATAGAGTGGTATTTTTACTAGGAATGCGATTAGGCAGCCGGCTCATCAAATTTTATGGCCTCAGGAGTCTAGTGCAATCGGTTGTGTATATTGAAGAATCAGTATGGATAGTGTCCCGGTGGTTTGTTGGAGGAGTAGTAGTGCGATTAGGAGAGGTAGGGAGCCTGCAAGTGTGTAGAATAAAAAGTAGATTCCTGCGTTTAGGCGCTCAGCTTGGTTACCTCATCGGGTAATGATAATTAAGGTTGGAATTAATGTGGCTTCAAATATAATGTAAAATATGATGATTTCTGTGGCACCGAATGCTATAATTAGGAAGGTTTGAAGGGATGCAAGTAATGAGATATATAGGCGTTGGCGGTTGATTGGTTCTGGGTTAATATGGTTTTGGCTAGCTAGGATTATTAATGGGAGTAGCCAGCATGTTAATGTTAGGAAGGGGGTTGATAGTGGGTCTGTGGCCATGTACGTGTTGGAGGTGGCCCACCCTGTTTCTGACGCTCATTTTAATCATGTTAGGCTGATTAAAGCAATTAGGGAGCTGTGTATTGTTGTAGTTGTTCAAAGAAGTTTTGCAGGGGTGAGTCAAATTGTGGGGAATAGTATAACGGTTGGGATTAGTACTTTTAGCATTGTAGGAGGTTGAGGTTTTGTAGATGGTCTGTCCCATGGGTTCGGGCAGTGGCTACTAGTAGTGCAAGTCCTGTGCTTGCTTCACAGGCTGAGAAGGCTAGCAGTAGTATTGGGGTGGAGGAGAAACCTGTTGATTCAAATTGGAGTGCCCATAGGGCTAGCGCAATGAATAAAGATAATATTATTCCCTCTAAACATAAAAGTGCTGAGAGCAAGTGTATGCGGTTGAATGTCAATCCTATTAGTCCTAGGGTGAATGCCGATGTGAAGCTAAAGTGTACTGGTGTCATAAGGGGGCCGTGGGGTTTAACCACGATTTTCTGAGCCGAAATCAGAGGTCTTATTTTGGACTAGCCCTCTATTCTGCCCACTCTAGGCCTCCTTGGGCTCATTCATAAATTAGTCCTAGGGTAAGTAGAATTAGGATTGTTGTGGCTCAGAAGAGTGTTTCGGTTGGATTATAAAGTTGGTCTCCTCATGGGAGGGGGAGGAGTAGGGCGATCTCTAGGTCAAATAGGAGGAATAGGATTGCTACTAGGAAAAATTGCAGTGAAAATGGAAGTCGGGCGGAACCCAGCGGGTCAAATCCGCATTCATAGGGTGATAGTTTTTCTGTGTCCGGGTCTATCTGGGGAAGTCAGAATGAGATGAGTGCTAGGATTGATGGTACGATTAGTGTAATTATAATAATAGTTATGATAAGGTTCATTATCTTTCCCCGGAGTTTAACCTGGATCGAGTGATTGGAAGTCACTTATAATGAGTTTATACTAAAAAGATTATGAGCCTCATCAGTAGATAGATACATATAGGAATAGTCAGACTACGTCTACAAAGTGTCAGTACCATGCTGCGGCTTCAAAACCGAAGTGATGCTCTGATGTAAAATGGTATTGGATTTGACGTAGGAAGCACACAGCTAGGAAGGTTGATCCAATAATGACGTGTAGTCCGTGGAACCCTGTAGCTACAAAGAATGTTGACCCGTATACACCATCTGCGATGGTGAATGGTGCTTCATAATATTCTATTGCTTGAAGGGCTGTAAAGTATAACCCTAGGAGGATTGTTAGTGCGAGAGATTGAATGGCTTGTTTTCGTTCTCCTTCTATAATGCTGTGGTGGGCTCATGTTACTGTTACCCCTGATGCTAGTAGGACGGCTGTATTAAGTAGGGGGACTTCAAATGGGTCTAAAGTGATAATTCCTGTTGGTGGCCAGCATCCTCCTAGCTCGGGCGTGGGGGCTAGGCTTGAGTGATAAAAGGCTCAGAAAAAGCCCAGGAAAAAGAATACTTCGGAGGTAATAAAGAGAATTATTCCATATCGGAGTCCTTTTTGTACGGGTGGTGTGTGGTGACCCTGAAATGTTCCCTCTCGGATAATGTCTCGTCATCATTGAATCATGGTGAGGGTTAGTAGGGTTAGTCCAAGGACAATGAGTGTTATTGAGTGAAAGTGGAACCAGATTGCTAGGCCAGATGTTATTAGTAGGGCGCCGACAGCTCCTGTTAGTGGTCATGGGCTTGGGTCAACTATGTGGTATGCGTGTGCTTGGTGGGCCATTAGGTGTTTTCTTGAAGGTATAGGCTTAACAGCAGAATGAAGACATAGGCTTGAATTATAGCTACTGCGACCTCTAGGAGTGTGAGTATAACAAGAATTGTAGTGGTCAGAAATGCTACTGTTGGCATTATAGGTAGTAAGACAAGTACGGCTATTGAGATAAGTTGAATAAGTAGGTGGCCTGCGGTTAGATTGGCTGTGAGTCGAACACCCAGGGCTAGCGGTCGGATAAATAAGCTAATTGTTTCAATAATTACTAGAACTGGAATTAGGAGGGTTGGTGTCCCTTCTGGTAGAAGATGACCTAAAGAAGATGTTGGTTGATTTAGCATACCAATAATTACGGTGGCAAGTCATAGTGGTACTGCAAATCCCATGTTTATTGATAATTGTGTTGTGGGTGTAAAAGTGTATGGGAGTAGCCCAAGTAGATTTATTGAGATAAGATATAGTATTAGTGAGGTGAATAAAAGGGCTCATTTGTGTCCGCCAATGTTTAGTGGGGCTATTAGTTGGCCGGCGAACTTGTTAATTAATCATGACTGAGTTGTAAAGAATCGGTTGTTGTTAAATCGTGGGAATGAGTTTGGGAAGAGTAGTGGTACTAATAGTGCAATGAAGACTAGTGAGATACCAATGAGTTTGGGGCTTGCAAATTGATCGAAGAGGCTAATTATCATAGTCAGATTCAATTAAGGTTTTGGTATTTTTTAACGTCTAGTAAAATAAACTCATTCGGCTGAATGTGGTCTAGAACTTTAGTTGGGGTAACGGTGAGAAGAACGATTCACGAAAAGACTAGAATTGTAAACCATGGAAGTGGGTTTAATTGGGGCATGTTCACTAAAGGTGGTCGTTAATCACCAGGGTTTGGCTTAAAAGGCCAATGCTTGTTCGATTTTTAGCTTTTTAGTGAGGCGTCCTCTAGTATTAATGAAGATCATTTTTCAAAATTTTCTAGGGGTACTGCTTCAACTACAATTGGTATAAAGCTGTGGTTCGCCCCGCAGATTTCAGAGCATTGTCCATAAAATACACCAGGTCGTGAAACAATGAAGGTAGCCTGATTAAGTCGTCCCGGTACCGCGTCTATTTTAACACCTAGTGATGGGACTGCTCAAGAGTGGAGGACGTCTTCGGCAGACACTAAAATGCGGATTGGGGATTCTTTGGGGATTACCATTCGGTGGTCAGTCTCTAATAGTCGGAATCCTCCTGGTGTTAAGTCTTGGGTGGGCACTATATATGAATCGAATCCTAGGTTTTCATAGTCTGTATACTCATAACTTCAGTATCACTGATGTCCCATAGCTTTTACTGTTACATGTGGATCATTGATTTCGTCTATAAGGTATAAAATTCGGAGGGATGGAAGGGCGATTAAGATTAGAATAATGGCTGGTAGGACTGTTCATACAATTTCGATTTCTTGGGAGTCCAGGATAAATTTATTAGTTAGTTTGGTTGATACTATCGCAACAATAATGTAAAGTACTAAGGTGCTAATTAAAAATACAATTATTAGGGCATGGTCATGAAAGCCGAGAAGCTCTTCTATAGCAGGTGATGCTGCATCTTGGAATCCTAGTTGGGTGGGGTGTGCCATAATTTAGAGATATATGGGGGTTTAACCCATAATTTTACCTTGACAAGGTGATGTAATTTATTTTACTAATATCTCTAAGAAAGTGACAGAGTGGTTATGTGACTGGCTTGAAACCAGTATATGGGGGTTCAATTCCCTCCTTTCTCGTTAGTTTGGCTGGGTTATAACAAATGCTGGTTCTTCAAATGTGTGGTATGGTGGAGGGCATCCATGAAGTCACTCTGCATTTGTTGAGGTTAGTTCAATAGATAACACTTCTCGTTTGGCGGCGAAGGCTTCTCAGATAATAAACAGGAATATGATTACTGCTACCAGAGAAATTAGCGATCCGATTGATGATACTGTGTTTCATAGGGCGTAGGCATCTGGGTAGTCAGAGTATCGTCGTGGCATGCCTGCTAGCCCGAGGAAGTGTTGGGGGAAGAATGTAAGATTTACACCAATAAACATTACCCCGAAATGGATCTTTGTTCAGGCGCTGCTTAGGGTGTAGCCTGTAAATAGCGGGAATCAGTGGACAAAGCCTGCTATAATGGCGAATACGGCACCCATTGATAACACGTAGTGGAAGTGTGCAACGACATAATAGGTGTCATGAAGTACAATATCTAGTGAGGAGTTGGCTAAAATAATTCCTGTTAGTCCACCTACTGTGAATAGGAAGATAAATCCCAGTGCTCATAGTATTGGTGTTTCTCATTTAATAGAACCTCCGTGAAGTGTGGCTAGTCAGCTGAATACTTTTACACCTGTTGGGATAGCGATAATTATTGTTGCGGATGTAAAGTATGCTCGGGTGTCTACATCTATACCAACGGTAAATATGTGATGGGCTCATACGATGAACCCTAGAAGGCCAATGGCCATTATAGCTCAGACTATGCCCATGTACCCGAATGGTTCTTTTTTTCCTGCATAGTAAGCTACAACGTGGGAGATGATCCCGAACCCAGGTAAAATAAGAATGTAAACTTCTGGGTGACCAAAGAATCAAAATAGGTGTTGATATAGAATTGGGTCTCCTCCGCCGGCTGGGTCGAAGAATGTGGTATTAAGGTTTCGGTCTGTAAGAAGTATCGTAATTCCAGCGGCTAGTACGGGTAGCGATAAGAGTAGTAGGACAGCTGTAACTAGTACTGCTCATACAAATAGAGGGGTTTGGTATTGAGTGATGGCTGGGGGTTTTATATTAATAATTGTTGTAATAAAATTAATAGCCCCTAGAATTGATGACACACCTGCTAAGTGGAGTGAAAAAATTGTTAGGTCTACTGATGCCCCTGCGTGGGCAAGATTACCTGCGAGTGGCGGGTATACTGTTCACCCTGTTCCGGCCCCGGCCTCAACGCCAGAAGAGGCTAATAACAGGAGAAATGATGGTGGAAGAAGTCAGAAGCTTATATTGTTTATTCGTGGGAATGCTATGTCTGGTGCCCCGATTATTAGTGGGACCAATCAGTTTCCAAACCCTCCAATCAGTATTGGCATGACTATAAAGAAAATCATTACGAAGGCATGGGCAGTTACAATTACATTATAGATTTGATCGTCCCCTAAAAGTGATCCTGGTTGGCTGAGTTCAGCACGAATGAGAAGACTAAGGGCGGTTCCAACTATTCCGGCTCAGGCACCAAATACGAGATAAAGGGTGCCAATGTCTTTGTGATTAGTAGAGAAGAGTCAACGCGTGATTATCACAGGTAGAATGGCCGAGTATTAGGCGGCGGTTTGTAGCACCGTGTACAGAGGTTTAAGTCCTTTTTCTATCAAGCCTTGTGGTGTAACTACATACTAGATTGCAAATCTAGGGTTGCAGATTAGAAGTCTGCCGGGGCTTTTCCCGCCTTTAGGGACTCGGCAGGCGGGAAAAGTAGATGGATGCTCGCTGGTTTGAGCGCTTAGCTGTTAACTAAGAGTTTGTAGGATCGAGGCCTTCCCATCTAGAAGGGGCCTTAGTTTAATTAAAATGTTTGATTTGCACTTAGAAGATGCGGAGTAATATCTGTAGGTCCTATTTCGGGGGCTAGAAGGTTTTCACTTCTCTTTAGAGCTTTGAAGGCTCTTGGTTTATATGTCTATCCTAAGCCTCCAGGTGGTTAGTGCTAGGATGGTTGGGGTTAGTGGTAGGAGCCCTAAGGTAATAGTAATTGTTAATGTTAGAGGCAGGAGGTTTATGGTTGTTTTAGCTCGTCAGGGGGTGGTTGCGTTAATTGTGTTGGGGTTGATGGTTAGTGTTGCTGTGTAGCATAGTCGTAGGTAGAAGTATAGGCTTAGTAGGGCGGTTAAAACTATAATTGTGGCTGTAAGAGGGAGGTTCTGTTTTGCTAGTTCTTGGATAATGAGTCATTTTGGTGCGAAACCAGTTATTGGTGGGAGGCCGCCTAGTGATAGTAGGATTAGGGGAGTGATTGCTGTCAGAGTTGGGTTTTTTGATCAGGCTGTTGAAAGTGTGTTGATTTTTGTTGTGTTTAGCGTTTTTAGGGTAAGGAATGCTGCGGATGTTATAAAGATGTAGGTGATTAGGGCGATGGTGGTAAGTTGTGGGGCATAGTGGATAATGATTATTATTCATCCCATGTGTGCGATTGATGAGTAGGCCAGGATTTTTCGTAGCTGGGTTTGGTTTAGACCTCCTCATCCCCCTACTAGTGTTGATGAGATTCCTAGTAGTGTTAGAAGGGTTGGGTTGGTGTTTTGGGCTACTTGAATAATTAGGGCGAATGGAGCTAGTTTTTGTCATGTGGATAGGATTAGTCCTGTTAATAGATTTAATCCTTGTAGAACTTCTGGTAGTCAAAAGTGTGCTGGTGCTAGTCCAATTTTTAGTGCTAGTCCAGAAATAATTATTATATTGGTAATTGGGTTAGACACGTTATTAATATTTCATTCTCCTGTAAGTCAGGCATTTGTAGTACTTGCAAATAGGATTATTGCTGCTGCCGTGGCTTGGATAAGGAAATATTTTGTGGTTGCTTCTACTGCCCGTGGGTGGTGTTGTTGGGCTATTAAAGGGGTGATAGCTAGGGTGTTAATTTCTAGTCCTATTCAGGCAAGTAACCAGTGTGAGCTGGAAAATGTTATGGTGGTGCCTAGTCCTAGGCTAAATAGTAGAATTGCTAGTACGTATGGATTCATTGATAGGGGATGGGGTTTAACCATCATTTTCGGGGTATGGGCCCGAAAGCTTACTTAGCTGACCCTATCTTAGAAGGTGGTGTAGAGGAAGCACTAAGAGTTTTGATCTCTTTGGCATAGGTTCGAATCCTTTCTTTCTAAGAACTGAGGGGAATTTAACCCCTGTAGTTCACTCTATCAAAGTGGTCCCTAGGCATTCGGGCACAGTTCTTTGGTTATAGTTGTGGTGGCAGGCTCGCTAGTGCGATTGGTAGGGATGTGTGTCATAGGACGAAGGCTAATGTGATTGGGAGGAAGTTTTTTCAGATTAGGTGTATAAGTTGATCATATCGGAATCGTGGGTAGGATGCTCGTACTCATAGGAATATTGCAGCTAGTAGGGCGGTTTTCGTTATGATGAGGATCGTTGATAGTTCTGGGGTGTCTGGAAGGTAGGATGTTCCTAGGAATAGGACTGCTGATAGGGTATTTATTAGTAGAATGTTGGCGTATTCGGCTAGGAAGAATAGTGCGAAGGGCCCCCCTGCATATTCTACATTAAATCCTGACACTAGTTCTGATTCTCCTTCTGTTAGGTCGAATGGTGCTCGGTTGGTTTCTGCCAGGGTTGAGATGTATCATATTGTGGCTAGTGGTCAGGCTGGGATTAGTAATCAGATTTTTTCTTGTGCAGTGCTTAGGGTTTGTAGGGAATAGCCCCCGGAGAAGATTATAATGGATAGTACGATTAATCCTAGGCTTACTTCGTATGAAATTGTTTGGGCTACAGCTCGTAGGGCTCCAACTAGTGCGTATTTTGAGTTTGAGGCCCACCCTGATCCCAGGATAGAGTATACTGCTAGGCTTGATAGGGCTAGGATGAATAGCATGCCTAGGTTTAGGTTTGTTATTGCATGTGGTAGGGGTATTGGTGCTCATAGTATTATGGCTAGGGTTAGTGCAAGGATTGGTGTAATTAGGAATAAAATGGGTGATGATGATGATGGGCGGATTGGTTCTTTAATAAATAGTTTAATACCGTCGGCAATTGGTTGAATTGTGCCGTAAGGTCCTACTACGTTTGGGCCCTTTCGGAGTTGTATATATCCTAGTACTTTTCGTTCGACTAGGGTTAGAAAGGCTACTGCTAGTAAAACGAATACGATGTAGATTAGGGGGTTGATTAGATGATTTATTAGTGTATTAAGCATTAACTAGGGAGAGGATTTGAACCTCTGTTCAAAGGGCTTAGACCTTTTGCAGTAACCAGGCTCTGCCACCCTAGCAACTCCTTGTTTTGGAAATTGGTTTATGCTTTCCCATTGTTTAATTTATTTGGGTTCATTAAATTGGGGAGGGGCGCGCTTGTGGGGTGGGTCCCTCTTTTTCCGATCCTTTCGTACTAGGAAAAGTAGCATCACAGATAGAAACTGACCTGGATTGCTCCGGTCTGAACTCAGATCACGTAGGACTTTGATCGTTGAACAAACGAACCCTTAATAGCGGCTGCACCATTAGGATGTCCTGATCCAACATCGAGGTCGTAAACCCTCTCGTCGATATGAACTCTGGAAGAGGATTGCGCTGTTATCCCTTGGGTAACTTGGTTCGTTGATCGGCTTGTGGCCGGATCATTTTTGGTCAGATGTTCTGCTACTTAGAGTTGTTTTTCTTGGTTTTGGGTACTGTCCAGTCCACTTGGAGGTTATTTTTTTCTCCGTGGTCGCCCCAACCGAAGGTAGAGTTTCATTTTTATTAGGTTTAAGGACTTTATTGAGGTTTGCTTAGCATAATTGATTCTTGTACCTTAAGCTCCAAAGGGTCTTCTCGTCTTGTGTTGTTACACCCGCTTCTGCACGGATAGATCAATTTCACTGACTGGAAAAGGGAGACAGTTAAGCCCTCGTCTAACCATTCATACAGGTCCTTAATTAGAGGACTAGTGATTGCGCTACCTTTGCACGGTTAAAATACCGCGGCCGTTGAACTTGTAGTCACTGGGCAGGCTGGACCTCCTATACTAGATATTGCAGGAGGCGATGTTTTTGGTAAACAGGCGAGGCTTGGGTTTGCCGAGTTCCTTCCTTTTCTTTTAGTCTTTCCTTGTTGCACTCCAGTGTGGGGATAACGATCTTGGGTTGTGTGGTTTTCTTGGTTGTTGTGTTATTCATATTGCCCTCTTTGTTTGGGTTCGTTAATTGTCAGTGGTTGGTCCGATCTGACTTACACTTGTGCTTGGAGAAGGTTAGGTTCTTCTTGTTACTCATTTTAGCATAATCTCTTCCATGGTTGCATGGAGCGGCCTAGTATATTTGGGGAAGTGAGATTGTTTATTGGTATAATTAACTTTTATTTATTTGAGCTTTGACGCTTTCTGTTTAGGTGGCTGCTTTTAGGCCCACTGGGATGATGTGTTTTTAGTATTATAATCTTTATTCTCCTGTTAAGGTTGTATCCTTTGTTTTAGGGGCTGTACCTCCTTAAACTAACTCTCGCATGTTTCTCATTTGTCTTTTTGGTGTGGTTTATTGACTTGGGGTGTGCGAGGCTGAACTTATATTCATTTTCTAGGCAACCAGCTATCACCAAGTTCGATAGGTCTGTCACCTCTACCCAGAGCTCTCTCCACTCTTTTGCCACAGAGATGGATTAGCCCTAATTTTATATAGGCTGTCTCGGGGTAGCTCACTTGGTTTCGGGGTCTCAAACTGAAGGTCTCTTTGCTTGGGTGGACTTGCTAAATCATGATGCAAAAGGTACAAGATTTAGTCTTTGGTTTTTGTGGCTTGTATGGGTTATTTCATTTCTCTTTCAACGTTTCCTTGCGGTACTTTTTCTATAGCTTTAGGGGTGTGGCCCTTTCTGTCTCCCATACTAAGGTTAAGAATGTTTTAGTTAATTGATTTGGGGTTAAATCTTGGTTATTTATGGTGTGGAGTTGTTTTGGTGGTTAAGCTAGTTGTTTGGCTCAGAGTGATCCGATTTGCACGGATTTCTTCACGGTGTAAATGGGACGCTGGGCTATTTAGCTACACTCTGGGTTTGTCCAAGTGCACCTTCCGGTACACTTACCTTGTTACGACTTGCCTCCCCTTGTCGGTGCTTTTGTGTTAAGTAAGTTGTGTACGCTGTGACGGGAGAGAGTGACGGGCGGTGTGTACGTGCCTCAGGGCCGGGTTCAAAAGGACACTCTATTTCCTTTTTACTACTAAATCCTCCTTCAAGCATTAGTTTCATATTGCGTGTTCGTAATATTCTGTTGTAGAAAATGTAGCCCATTTCTTCCCATTTCGTTCGCTACACCTTGACCTGACGTTTTGGGCAGTGCTCTTTTTGCTTACTTTTGTTCCCTCATAGGGTAAGCTGGCGACGGTGGTATATAGGCTGGGTTGGCCAGAAATGGTGAGGTTTAACGGGGATTATCGGTTCTAGAACAGGCTCCTCTAGGGGGGTCTAAGGCACCGTCAGGTCCTTTGGATTTTAAGCTGATGCTCGTAATACCCTGGCGGACATTATTGTATATGTATGTCTTTGTTTACGACTGAGCATAGTGGGGTATCTAATCCCAGTTTGTTTCTCAGTTTTCGTGGGGTCGGATAGTTTTGTTAAAGTAACTTTCGTGTTTGGGCTTCGGACTCCTAGAAGCGTATGACGGCCAAGGGGTCATTTAACTTTATTTTTGTTCCTCCTAACCACCCTTTACGCCGTGATGCTATCAACTAGGGCTATTCGTTTAACCGCGGTTGCTGGCACGAATTTTACTGGCCCTCTTAACCTTAACTAAGTCGGGTTTTCACCCATGGCTTAATGTTTATCACTGCTGGGTTCCCTTGGGGGTGTGGCTTAGCTAGGCGTCTTGGGCTAAAGTGTTTGTTCCTGATACCTGCTCCTTGTCTTCGGGTTGGAGGGTGGGGGCGTACTCACAGGGCTGCGGATACTTGCATGTGTAATTTTGGTTAAGGCTGATAGAAAGGTTGGGACCATGCCTTTGTGCGTGCGGGGTTTTTTAGGACCCATCCTAGCATTTTCAGTGCTATGCTTTGTGTTAAGCTACGCTAG